ACTCTCTTTCGGATCTAGGAAACAACTCGCAGAAATCTTTTTTCCTTTTGGAAGATAGAGGAGCGAAACAATCAGCCTATTGATATTGGAAGACCAAAAGGATTTTTCCAATGTATCATTTCTGGGTCCAATGCAATTGATAGGTATAGAAAGAAGCCCTAGCAAATAGAGATTTTTTCTTTCGACCATATTTCGATTGTTAATACGATATAGAAGGACCACTACTACAAAGAGTAGTACACCCTTGATCGTGAAATATCGATTGCTTGTTGAACCCTGTGAATTGCGTGACAATAGGATACTCAAAATTCGAAGATCAAAGAGTTTTCTAAAACGTTCTTGGTGGACAAAAATGTGAATGAAAGATCCCACTGAATTGAATTGGGTCCATGAATCTAAGAAATAGTGATCATTTTTAATCTCTCTCAATATCTCTCTCAATTCGAAAATACAGGATTTGAATTGATATCCTGTCATTGATTTCTCCTAAAGATTTCATTTCAATTAGAAGTTGGTTTCACCATGTGCGAGGATCCCCGCTAAGCATCCATGGCTGAATGGTTAAAGCGCCCAACTCATAATTGGCGAATTCGTAGGTTCAATTCCTACTGGATGCACGCCAATGGGACCCTTATATAGTATTTACAGATAAAAGTATCAGGTTATTTAGTAAAAATCAATATACTTGTCGAATTCAACCCAGCTAGGACGGAAAAGTATTGGGCCGAACTCTTCTTTGGTGTCAAGGCAACGGTATAGTATATGTAAAAATAGCCGTCGACTCCTCCGAAAGGGTAGAAGAATGGGACATATTATGGTATGGAACATACAATGCATTACAGACGTATGTATGATCATTACGCTTCAATCGAGTTATTCTATTCCACCTCTTAGAAAGAAAAGAACTTAAAGCAAAATACTTAATAGCATGGCGATACATTTATTCAAAACGTCTCCACCGAGCACACGCAATGGAGCCGTAGACAATCAAGTGAAATCCAATCCACGAAATAATTTGATCTATGGACAGCGTCGTTGCGGTAAAGGCCGTAATGCCAGAGGCATCATTACTGCAAGGCATAGGGGGGGAGGTCATAAGCGTCTATACCGTAAAATAGATTTTCGACGGAATGAAAAAGACATATATGGTAGAATCGTAACCATAGAATACGACCCTAATCGAAATGCATACATTTGTCTCATACACTATGGGGATGGTGAAAAAAGATATATTTTACATCCCAGAGGGGCTATAATTGGAGATACCATTGTTTCTGGTCCAGAAGTTCCTATAAAAATGGGAAATGCCCTACCTTTGACCGATATGCCCTTAGGCACGGCTATACATAACATAGAAATCACACTTGGAAAGGGTGGACAATTAGCTAGAGCAGCGGGTGCTGTAGCGAAACTTATTGCAAAAGAGGGGAAATCGGCCACATTAAAATTACCTTCTGGGGAGGTCCGTTTGATATCCAAAAACTGCTCAGCAACAGTCGGACAAGTGGGGAATGTTGGAGTGAACCAGAAAAGTTTGGGTAGAGCCGGATCTAAGCGTTGGCTAGGTAAGCGTCCCGTAGTAAGAGGAGTCGTTATGAACCCTGTAGACCATCCCCATGGGGGTGGTGAAGGGAGGGCCCCAATTGGTAGAAAAAACCCCACAACCCCTTGGGGTTATCCTGCACTTGGAAAAAGAAGTAGAAAAAGGAATAAATATAGTGATAATTTTATTATTCGTCGACGTAGTAAATAGGAAAAAATCTAATTAGTTTCTTCGTCTTTACATAAAAAATTTTTAGGAGTAATTAACTGTGACACGTTCACTAAAAAAAAATCCTTTTGTAGCGAATCATTTATTAAGAAAAATTGATAAGCTTAACACAAAGGCGGAAAAAGAAATAATAGTAACTTGGTCTCGGGCATCTACCATTATACCCACCATGATTGGCCATACAATCGCTATCCATAATGGAAGGGAACACTTGCCTATTTATATAACAGACCGTATGGTAGGTCATAAATTAGGAGAATTTGCACCAACCCTCAATTTTAGGGGACACGCAAAAAACGATAATAAATCTCGTCGTTAATTTCATTAATAAAAAAAAGTTAATATAATAAATGCTTATCATTTTTTAATGGGAGGTAAACTTTATGAAAAGAAAAAAGAGAAGAGATGATATATACGCTTTAGGCCAATATATATCTATGTCGGCTCACAAAGCACGAAGAGTAATTGACCAGATCCGTGGGCGTTCCTACGAGGAAACACTTATGATATTAGAACTCATGCCCTATCGCGCATGTTATCCCATTTTTAAATTGATTTATTCTGCAGCATCAAATGCTAGTCACAATAAAGGTTTCAACAAAGCTGATTTAATCATTTTTAAAGCCGAAGTTAACAAAGGAACTACCATGAAAAAATTAAAACCTCAAGCCCGAGGACGTAGTTATCTGATAAAAAGACCTACTTGTCACATAACTATTGTATTAAAAGATATAACTTACTATGGAGACATAGAAGAATATATACGAAGTTTATCTAAAACTAATCAACACAAAGTCTTGCTCAATCCAGCATTTGTCGAATACCTGGGTTTTTTTTAGTAAGTATGATGAGGTAATATGGGACAAAAAATAAATCCACTTGGTTTCAGACTTGGTACAACCCAAAGTCATTATTCCCTTTGGTTTGCACAACCAAAAAACTATTCTGAAGGTCTACAAGAAGATGAAAAAATACGGGATTATATAAAAAATTTTGTACAAAAAAATACAAGAACATCCTCGGGTGTCGAAGGAATTGGACGTATAGAAATTCAAAAAAGAATCGATCTGATACAGGTAATAATATATATGGGATTCCCAAAGTTATTAATAGAAAATAGACTACGAGGAATTGAAGACCTAAAAATAAATGTACAAAAAGAATTGAATTGTGTGAACCGAAAACTCAACATTGCTATTTCACGAATTGCAAAACCTTATGGACACCCAAATATTCTTGCTGAATTTTTAGCCGGCCAATTAAAGAATCGGATATCGTTTAGAAAAGCAATGAAAAAAGCTATCGAATTAACCGAGCAAGCTGATACAAAAGGAATTCAAATACAAATAGCAGGCCGTATCGACGGAAAAGAAATTGCACGTATAGAATGGATAAGAGAAGGAAGGGTTCCCCTACAAACCATTCGCGCGAAAATTGATTATTGTGCCTATACCGTTCGAACTATTTATGGGGTATTAGGTATTAAAATTTGGATATTTATAGACGAGAAATAATAAGAATAGGACTTTGCTTGTATGTCTATTTAAGAATAAAACACAACCTTTTTCATTCTTTATTTTACAATTTAGTTTACATCAAACCCATTAGAATTTAAAATTCCACAAGTTTAAATAAAAATTTTTTTTATTTTAGAATTGCTATGCTTAGTGTGTGACTCGTTGGTTTTTGCTATAAGTACGTCTAAAACGGTAAGAACCCATAATATGAAGTATGAACTAATAACTATAGAACTAATAACCAACTCATCGCATCACATTATCCGAATCCAAAGAAACAGTCAAGATATGCTTTTTGAGTCTTATCGTTGGAGCAACTGAATTTTTTTATGCTAACTAAAAAAAAAAAGAATTCATTTTTAAGCAAAAAAATTTAAAATAGAAAAAAAAGAGACGGATAAATGGAAAGGTGAGAGAAAGAAAAAAAAGAATATAAATATAAAAGGTATAGGATTCCAATATAATATGTATATATGGTCTTTGAAACATTTCATAAACGACAACAATGTAATAAAGCATTAATAAAGATTCTCGGATAATTATATGAGATGAATCTGTGAAAAAACATATGAGCTTCAAGCCAATAAAGACTAAGGGGGTTGGCTCAAGAACTAATTTCATTACGAGCTCTGTTGTCCAATTCAGGTCTAACTATTAATCAAGAAGCGATGGGAACGATGGAACCCGTGAATACATAAAGATTCAGTTGAAAGGGAATCCTGATAATTCAGTGGGAAGGATGGCGGAATGAACCCGAAATCAATTCATATAGTCTGAAAAATAATAAACTAAGAAACTAACTCTACTATTGAAATTTCAAGAGTAAATATTCGCCCGCGAAAATTTTTTTTAACAGTCTAATTTAATAAAATAAATGAATCTCTTGATTCAATAGATTATTGCATGTATATCTTAATTATATTTATATCTCTTCTGAATTTTTAATTTGCGAGGAGCCGTATGAGAAGAAACTCTCATGTCCAGTTCTGTAGTAGAGATGGAATTACCTAAATAACCATCAACTATAACCCAAAAAGAACCAAATTCCGTAAACAACATAGAGGAAGACTGAAGGGAATATCTTATCGAGGAAATCATATTTGTTTTGGAAGATATGCTCTTCAGGCACTTGAACCCTCTTGGATCACGTCTAGACAAATAGAAGCTGGCCGCCGAGCAATGACACGAAATGCACGTCGCGGCGGAAAGATATGGGTACGCATTTTTCCAGACAAACCGATTACAGTAAGACCTGCGGAAACACGTATGGGTTCGGGTAAAGGATCTCCCGAATATTGGGTAGCTGTTGTCAAACCAGGTCGAATACTTTATGAAATAAATGGAGTAGCAGAAAATATAGCCCGAAGGGCTATCTCAATAGCAGCATCTAAAATGCCTATACGAACTCAATTCATTATTTCAGGGTAGAAACGTATAACCAAAGGAAATAGATCTTTTTTTTTTTGACAAATAATATTTCTTTTTAGTCCTTTGTATTTATTTTTGCATTGAAAGAACAGAAAAAAATATGATTCAACCTCAGACCTATTTGACTGTAGCAGACAACAGCGGAGCTAAAAAATTGATGTGTATTCGAATAATAGGAGCTAGCAATCGTCGATATGCTCGTATTGGCGATGTTATTGTTGCTGTGATCAAAGAAGCAATACCAAATTCTCCCTTAGAAAGATCAGAAGTAATAAGAGCTGTAATTGTACGTACCTGCAAAGAACTCAAACGTGACAACGGTATTATAATAAGATATGATGACAACGCCGCGGTTATCGTTGATCAAGAAGGAAATCCAAAAGGAACTCGAGTTTTTGGTGCGATTGCTCGGGAATTGAGACAAAACTTTACTAAAATAGTGTCATTAGCTCCTGAGGTATTATAAGCTAGGGTATTTGAATGAGATAGTAGACTGTATATCACGTATATACCCTTCTTTTTTTTTCATAAAAAAAAGGAAAAAAAACTAAGAAAAAGCATGTTGATTATATAAAAATTTGGAGACACCGCAGATTTTAGTTCACCATGGGTAGGGACACTATTGCTGATATAATAACCTCTATACGAAATGCTGACATGAATAGAAAAGGGACGGTTCGAATAGCATCAACTAACATCACCGAAAACATTGTTAAAATACTTTTACGAGAAGGCTTTATTGAAAACGTGAGAAAACATCAAGAAGGAAAGAAATTTTTTTTTGTTTTAACTCTTCGACATAGAAGAAATAGGAAAGTACTATATAGAAATACTTTATATTTAAAAAGAGTCAGTCGACCTGGTCTACGAATCTATTCGAACTATCAGGGAATTCCTAGAATTTTAGGAGGAATAGGGGTTGTAATTCTTTCTACCTCTCGCGGTATAATGACAGATCGCGAGGCTCGACGAGAAGGAATTGGAGGAGAAATTTTATGTTATATATGGTAATTCCTCTAACGTCGAATATCTGAATTAGATCAAAAATTGCCTAGAATGAAAAAAAAAAATGATTCATAACAATTTTATTACTGAATCACTCCCTACTGGTATGTTCTGGGTTCGTTTAGATAATGAAGATCGTAGTCTATCTAGATTATATTTCATTAAAGGATACGACGGAGTTCTATACAGATCCTATCAGAGGATAGGTTTAAGATTGAAGTAAACCTTTATTTTATGATTGAACCAGAGGTCATAGATACAATTTATAGACTCTGCACTAAGGATTCAAATGATTAAATGGTTTTGTAACTTCAACACCCCTTGTTCGCGAGAGTACAATTCAAAATTTCAAATATCAAGAAACTTTATTTCTTCCAAAAACTAGATTAAGAATTAAAATTAAGGAACGACAAATATGAAAATAAGGGCTTCTGTTCGTAAAATTTGTGAAAAATGTCGTCTTATCCGCAGACGGGGACGAATTATAGTAATTTGTTCTAACCCAAAACATAAACAACGACAAGGATAACTATATCTATTACTCAAAATACTAAAAGAGGACTTTCTTGAGTAATGGAATGTAAAAAAATGAAGAATTTGTTTTGACATGAAATGGATATATCCATATATCTCTGACTCATATTTATGAAATGATAAAATATGGCAAAAACTATACCAAAAATTGGTTCACGTAAAAATGGACGTATTAGTTCGCGTAAAAGTGCACGTAAAATCCCAAAGGGCATTATCCATGTTCAAGCAAGTTTCAACAATACCATTGTGACTGTTACAGATGTACGAGGTCGGGTTGTTTCTTGGGCTTCCGCCGGTACTTGTGGATTCAGAGGTACAAAAAGAGGGACACCATTTGCGGCTCAAACCGCAGCAGGAAATGCTATTCGTACAGTAGTGGAGCAGGGCATGCAACGAGCAGAAGTCATGATAAAGGGTCCTGGTCTCGGACGAGATGCAGCATTACGCGCTATTCGTAGAAGCGGTATACTATTAAGTTTCGTACGGGACGTAACCCCTATGCCACATAATGGCTGTAGGCCTCCTAAAAAAAGGCGTGTGTAAAAAAAAGCATTGAAGATATTTCAAGAGAAATAAACAATTCAAAGATATTTATATTAATATTACTATGGTTCGAGAGAAAATACGAGTATCTACTCGGACACTGCAGTGGAAGTGTATTGAATCAAGAACAGATAGTCAATGTCTTTATTATGGGCGCTTTATTCTTTCTCCACTTATGAAAGGTCAAGCTGACACAATAGGCATTGCAATACGAAGAGCTTTACTTGGAGAAATGGAGGGAACATGTATTACACGTGCAAAATCAGATAAAATACCACATGAATACTCTACCGTCATAGGGATTCAAGAATCAGTCCATGAAATTTTAATTAATTTGAAAGAAATCATATTAAGAAGTAATCTATATGGAATTTGTGAAGCGTCTATTTGTGTTAGGGGCCCTAGATGCATAACTGCTCAAGATCTCATTTTGCCGGCTTATGTAGAAATAGTTGACAATACACAACATATAGCTAGTTTAACAGAACCTATTTATTTGTGTATTGGATTACAACTCGAGCGAAATCGCGGATATCATATAACATCGCCCAATAACTTTGAAAACGGAAGTTATCCTATAGATGCTCTATTCATGCCTGTTCGAAACGTGAATCATAGTATTCATTCTTATGGTAATGGGAATGAAAAACAAGAAATACTTTTTCTCGAAATATGGACAAATGGTAGTTTAACTCCGAAAGAAGCACTTTATGAAGCCTCCCGAAATTTAATTGATTTATTTATTCCTTTTCTCCATGCGGAAGAAGAAAACTTACATTTAGAGGACAATCAATATAAAGTTTCGTTACCACTTTTTACCTTTCACGATAGATTGGCTCAACTCAGAAAAAAAAAAAAGGCATTGAAATCTATTTTTATTGACCAATTAGAATTGCCACCTAGGATCTATAATTGCCTCAAAAAGTCCAATATACATACATTAGCGAACCTTTTGAGTCAAGAAGATCTTATTAAAATGGAACATTTTGACATAGAAGACGTAAATAAAATATTTGACACTATAGAAAAACATTTGGGAATTGAGTTACATAAAAAAAATTAAATTTGACAGAAATTTGACAGACTAAATCAAGAATTAAATTGAATAGATAAATGTATCTAGGGAAAAGTCACTTCAAGGTGACTTTTCCCTAGATACACATGTTGTGCTATTTCACAATTGAATCCATTTAAAAAAGACCTAAAGTTAGAGATTTATCAATAGGTAATGTTGCTCCAATACCTAACCAAAGAGCCACTGTGGTACCAACCAAAAAGACGGTTGTAGCTACTGGACGACGAAATGGATTTTGGAATTTATTAACATTCTCTAAAAAAGGAACTGTTAATAATCCCGCGGGTACTGAAACCATTAAAAGAACGCCCAATAACTTATTGGGTACTGTACGAAGTATTTGAAATACTGGAAAAAAATACCATTCAGGTAATATTTCCAAAGGAGTTGCAAACGGATCTGCCGGCTCGCCAATCATTGATGGTTCTAAAACCGCTAAGCCTACGTTACATGCAATAGTACCCAGAATTACGACGGGAAAAATATATAAAAGATCATTAGGCCATGCGGGCTCCCCATAATAATTATGACCCATCCCTTTTGCTAATTTAGCCCTTAATACAGGATCATTCAAGTCAGGTTTTTTTGTTATTAGGATAGGTGAATAGATATTCTCAATAATTAGATTAAATTCATCCCCCGAAAGAGCCGGACACGCTGATTTTTCACCATCCGGCTCGAGCAAGAATCAAATTAAAAGAAAGAACCGCGAACGTATCCAGAATATATATCTTATCAATATGAATGGTTATTCGGGAAGGATTTACGTTACAAATAAATGCTCAACACCCAAGTAGGCTTACAAGGTTGATCATAATCAAATGCTTTCTGGGTCGTCTCCTACCTTATGGTTGGTTTGTTCTCCAACATTTTTAGAGATCCATTACATTTTAAATTTAAACCAAAGGGTTTACTTGTTACTAATATAGCCTAGCCTCTATCTGTTCTTTAGATCCCTTGTTTCACTCCGATAGTATCATAGATCAGGTCAATGCAGAGGAAATGGATGCATTTCAATACTATTCAAACGATTTTAAAATGAATTTAATTAATATTAGAAATATATTTTATATATTATTAAAAATATTATAATAATATTATATTTATAATAGGAAATAAACAGAAAAATTTTTTATTATATTTTAGAATATCACACATTCATTCGACTGGATCTTACGGAGCCCGTTCATGTATGACATGATTCAGGGTTGATCATAGAATAAATTCTCTTTACACGAACCGGCCTATCCTCTGTATAGGACTTACTTATACGGCGGTTGGACAAAAGACACATTGGATTATGAATTTCAATGTGGCAGAGTTAAGGGGCATATACCTGCACAGCCTAATCAATAGTTCAAGTCACACACTCCCATAATCCACTTTTTTTTCGGAGAATTGCCTTCAACTAGTGATGTTAAAAACTAAATATAATATAAATATTATTAGAGTTGAAGGAAAATATCCAAATACATGGATTATTGAAAACAATAATCCATACACGTAGCAATGAAACACTATTGTTCTTCCCCCAAATGCAAAATGAGAGATTACAAATATCTATGATATAACCTTTAATTTGATTCTATAAGGGACCAGAAATACCTTGTTTACGTATCATTAAAAAATGCATTAACATAAATACGGCAGTAAGAAGAGGCAATACAAAAGTATGTAAACTATAAAAACGAGTCAAAGTGGATTGTCCCACACTAGCACTTCCACGCAATAACTCTACCAAAGGCGATCCTACTAAAGGAATAGCGTCAGGTACACCCGTTACAATTTTTACTGCCCAATAACCAATTTGATCCCGAGGTAAGGAATAACCAGTTACACCAAAAGATGCAGTCAATACAGCCAGAACGACGCCCGTAACCCAAGTCAATTCGCGGGGTTTTTTAAAGCCCCCAGTAAGATACACACGAAATACATGCAGGATCATCATTAGAACCATCATACTTGCCGACCACCGATGAACTGATCGTATTAACCAACCAAAGTTAGCTTCCGTCATTATATATTGAACAGAAGCGAAAGCCTCGGTAACGGTTGGACGATAGTAAAAAGTCATAGCAAAACCCGTAGCTACTTGTACTAAAAAACAAGTAAGCGTGATTCCCCCTAGACAATAAAAAATGTTGACATGAGGAGGAACATATTTACTAGTTATATCATCTGCAATCGCCTGAATCTCGAGACGTTCTTCGAACCAATCATAGACTTTATTGAGATAGGTAAAGTGCTAAAAGCCCCCCCCTCTAAGAACCGTATATGAGAATTTTATCTCGTACCGCTCAAGCAAACACACCTAAATAAAGGTTAAAGCCCCTTAATCTCTTTTTTTCCTTTTCGGAAGATGCGAAGGAATAAAAATACGAAAGTAAAATTTTTGTATTTGCGGTGATAATGCCAATATATCAAGTCGGCTCATCTATTTTTCTGTTAATTGTTACTGCGGGCTTCTTGAATATTCTCTTTTCCTATTTTATTCTTTGTCTTTGATTTGTTATTTTTTTAGAATTTTATCAGTGATAGGAATTTATCTTGTTAAGACCCTATGAATTGATTGAAACCCTAGATTCATACTATAACCACGATGACTCAGTAAAACCTAAAGGCTAAGCCCAAAGACTCCTTGAGTAAGAACCATTGGATCATCACTTATTCAATCAATAGCAGAGGTATACTGAATAAAAATACCAAAAAATTTGTCTGTTTATTAAAGAACATAAGCATTAAGGAGTTTGAAAGAAGAAAAATCTTTCAATTTATAATGTCTAATTCTTTTTTGATAAAGAAAAAATTGATTGAATCCGATCTCGAGGTTTGAATATTAAATAAATATGAATCATAGTTCAAATATTTCTTCATCCATTTTAGATATTCCGTGTTCCAGATACAAAAAAATATCCGACGAAGTAGAACCATCTCTATCAGGATAAGATGACAGATTCGTTCTCTGTACTCTCAATAGGATCAATTATAACAAGTCACACACTCATATTCCGGAAATACAGAAAGAAAGAAATTCCGCGATCGAACTACCAAAAAAGGGCGTTAAAAATAGAAAGCGTAGCCTTAAAAATGTATTTTTTTATTGAAAGGATAGAACTTCTTGGTTCTTTTGAATTCCCTTATATCTTGGAGATTTAATTCATTGAAATTCCATCCAATAAAACAGAAGAATTATAAATTTCCAAAATAATACATAGGAATATTGCAAATAAAGACATTGCAACTCCCATCAAAGGAGTAGTTCCCCACCCAGGAGCTACTTTACCATATTCCGAATTCAACGGTTTCAATAAAATCCCTACGGTAGTTGGTTTTGGACGAGATCTAGAACTACCCTCAATGGTTTGTGTAGCCATAAATCCTATTTTTTTTTATTGAGATCTGTTGACTTTGTATACCATTCCATTGTAAATAAATGATTTTATCATAGATCCATTGAGGTCTTGAAATTATATAATAATGGAAACAGCAACTCTAGTCGCCATCTTTATATCTGGGTTACTTGTAAGTTTTACTGGGTATGCCTTATATACCGCTTTCGGGCAACCCTCTCAACAATTAAGAGACCCCTTCGAGGAACACGGGGACTAGTTGACGTGATGCGCCTTCTGATATTGGAATGATATCATTCCAATATCAGAAGGCGCATCACGTCAATTGAGATAATGAAAAATCATTTCACCTTTTTAGTTGGAACTTTCGGGGGTTCCCGAAAAAAGATAGCGAAAAAAATTATCCCTAGGGTCGAGACTAATAAAAATGTATAAACCAATGCTTCCATAGATTTGATTGTGGTTTACAATTATAGCTTCCATACCTGTTTACTCGAGATTATTTTCCCGATAATGTTAATGATAAAAAGAAAAAGTCAAAAAAAAGACGGTGATTTGTATCCTATGTCAAATCACAACAAAAATATAGGAAACAACTTTTTATTATACTCCTTGTCTTCTTGTAGTTGGATCTCCAAGTTTTTGGAATGCTCCAAATTCTACCTGAGCATCTAAATCGGGGTCAATACCCGCAAAAACATCTCTGAACAAGGTTCTAGCCCCATGCCAAATGTGTCCAAAGAAGAAGAGTAGGGCAAAGGAAGCATGTCCAAAAGTAAACCAGCCCCTTGGACTACTACGAAAAACACCATCAGATTTCAAAGTAGCACGGTCCAATTCGAAAATTTCACCCAATTGAGCACGCCTAGCATATTTTTTTACAGTAGCAGGATCGCTATAACTGACTCCGTTGAGTTCACCGCCATAGAACTCAACAGTTACACCTACTTGTTCAACACTATACTTAGATTCTGCTCTTCTAAAAGGAACGTCAGCTCTAACAATTCCATCCCCATCTATCAAAACGACAGGAAATGTTTCAAAAAAGGTAGGCATACGGCGTACAAAAAGTTCACGTCCGTCCTTCTCTCTAAAAATGGGGTGTCCTAACCATCCAACAGCTATTCCATCCCCGTTGTCCATTGAGCCTGCTCTAAACAACCCTCCCTTAGCCGGATTATTGCCGATGTAATCATAAAAAGCTAATTTCTCGGGAATTTTAGACCAGGCTTCGGCTAAACTTTGATTTTCGGCTAGCCCAGCACTTACTTTTCGGTATATTTCTTGCTGAAAGTATCCCTGATCCCATTGATAACGAGTGGGGCCAAATAATTCGATCGGAGTAGTTGCTGAACCATACCACATAGTTCCGGCAACAACAAAAGCTGCAAAAAAGACAGCAGCGATACTACTCGAAAGTACGGTTTCAATATTGCCCATACGTAATCCTTTGTATAGACGTTGAGGCGGACGGACACTAAGATGGAATAGACCTGCTAATATGCCTAATGTCCCTGCTGCAATATGATGAGAGGCAATTCCTCCTGGAACAAAAGGATCAAAACCTTCCACACCCCATGCTGGACTTATAGGTTGTACTTTTCCAGTTAGTCCATAAGGGTCGGATACCCAGATTCCGGGACCATACAAGCCTGTTACATGAAATGCGCCAAAACCAAAACAAGCCACTCCGGAAAGAAATAAATGAATTCCAAAAATCTTAGGCAAATCCAACGAAGGTTTTCCTGTACGTTCATCAGAAAATATTTCTAGATCCCAATACACCCAATGCCAAATAGCTGCTAAAAAGCACAAACCAGAAAACACAATATGTGCTCCGGCCACACCTTCGTAACTCCAAATACCCGGATCAGTTAGAGTCCCCCCTGTAATACTCCAACCACCCCATGAATTGGTTATTCCTAAACGAGTCATGAAGGGTATAACAAACATACCCTGTCTCCACATTGGATCAAGAACGGGATCAGAGGGATCAAAAACCGCTAATTCATATAGAGCCATCGAACCAGCCCAACCGGCAACTAACGCTGTATGCATTATATGGACAGAAATCAACCGGCCAGGATCATTCAATACGACAGTATGAACACGATACCAAGGCAAACCCATGGAAATCCCCCTTTATCAAAGAAAAATGGCACTATGTAACTTTATTGCATTAGAAAGATTATTCAATGAACTTCTTTTTGTTCACTGGATTATCTCGGAACAAGGGTTAATATTTGTTCTATTCAGTTGGGAATATATAGAACAATTATGTTTGTTAGGAACAAAGAGAAACAAATCTATTCTATATCCGATAAGTATCAATATGCAATGGGAAGTTAATACCATCTTGTATCAGTAAATACTTTGCTACTTGGTGATTGTTATATTCCTAAGAAATTTCCTTTTTTTATTCTATTCTGTCTTCATTTTAAACTAAACTTTTATAATCTATACATAACATATGATATTAAGGTTGATTTTATGAAGACAATAACTCTATTATTACGTTTCCACATCAAAGTGAACCATAGTACTTAATTTTTTCTTGGATTTAATGCCTATTGGTGTTCCAAAAGTTCCCTTTCGAAGCCCTGGAGAGGAAGATGCATCTTGGGTTGACGTATAGTGCGACTTGTCAGATATATTGGGTCGTATGGGATTTCCCCGTTCTCTCTCCCGATTTGAGATATCCCCCCTTTCGCCCGAGAAAGATTGATTGAATCATAAGAAATTTGGAGCGTGAAAGGCAATTAGATCCTTTATATGAGTTTTAGGGGGATTCAGATTAACATTATCAATTTAGAATAATTTATGGTTGGCTCGGTAGGACAAAAAAAATGAAGTACCAGGGCTCCGTTTATCAAAAACCCAATTCCATTTTTGGGAATATATTGAAGATTACTAGTATTATATATATTTACTTTAACTTTATAACTAACTGTTTTTATTTTAAATTAAAATATACAATAAACAATTATCGAATAAACAAACGGTATTTCAATCTTACGAATAAAGTAAATAAATATGTGGAATATTTAATTTGACGAGATAAAGGATAAAAAAAACATATGTGGTATTGTCAAAATTTGTCCTATATGTGCAAATAAAAATCGGGCGGATCTTTACCCGGAGTAGAGCATAAACCTAAAAGAATTCAAAAGGCCCATTCAAGAACAAGAAAATGACATCGTGATTTGGATTTCGATGAACTGATACATCAATGAAAAGGAACTTCGATAAGTTTAGTAAATTCTATTTTTTTGTCTAAATTTTTCATTTTAATAATATTTTGGATAATTATGAGTAATTGGGAAAGGGGCAAAAAAGCATATTTCTTTAAATTTTAACATTATAATTGTGAAAACCTATACAAAAATGAAAAAAGAATCGAACCTACACATTGATTTTTTTCACATTTTTTTGAACCGTGTGCATAAAAAGGTGCATGTACGGTTTCTAAGGGATGCCATTTTATCCTAATCAATCGACTTTATCGAGAAAGATTACTTTTTTTAGGCCAAGAGGTCGATAGCGAGATCTCGAATCAACTTATAGGTCTTATGGTATATCTCAGTATCGAGGATGATACCAAAGATTTGTATTTGTTTATAAATTCTCCTGGCGGCTGGGTAATACCTGGAGTAGCTATTTATGATACTATGCAATTTGTGCGACCAGATGTACATACAATATGTATGGGGTTAGCTGCTTCAATGGGATCTTTTATACTGGTCGGAGGAGAAATTACCAAACGTTTAGCATTCCCTCACGCTTGGCGCCAATGAGTTTTTTTTGAGAGAAAAACAAATACTATGCCTTCACCATATTAAAAATGAAGTAATAATAGCATGGCACTTTGAATTCGATATGAGAAAATTTTTTCTATATTTTCAAAATATTAGATTATGTATCGAAAGGGTAGTATGAAATGAATAAGATTCCCGATTTTTTATTGGGAGTCCGTTTCAGCGTCACAAACTTTTTTCATACCAAAAAATACTTTATGTTTGAAAGAGTACAAAAAAAGACTTTTTTCCTTATTTTTCGAATCAAAAAGAAACTTTGGGATTGCTAACTTATAGACGAAATAAATATAAAGCAACGGAGCCATCATAGTATTTTTAAACTCCTCCGAAAAGAAGGGTGGTAATTGGATCATTTACTGAGCGGGATCTGATCGATCCTCTTTTTTTCTTTCACAGACAACAGTAAATTCCATTGTAAAGCCGTATGCAATGCTAAAAAAATGCACGTACGGTTGTTCAATTCTATATATTTTATATTTATTCTGGTTTTTTCTATTAAACCCCTCGCGCGCGAAAGAAGAACCCCCTTTAAGGTATATCATCAGGGTAATGATTCATCAACCTGCTAGCTCTTTTTACGAGGCTCAAACGGGAGAATTTATCTTGGAAGCGGAAGAACTATTGAAATTGCGTGAAACCCTCACAAGGGTTTATGTACAAAGAACGGGCAAACCCTTATGGATTGTATCCGAAGATATGGAAAGGGATATTTTTATGTCAGCAACAGAAGCCCAAGCTCATGGCATTGTTGATCTTGTAGCAGTCGAATAAAATAGTTAAACATTTTAGTTTTCCATTTTATTTTATCTTGTCACAGGATTTATCTTAAGATTCTATTAACTAAAAAAGCATTCGGTTAGGATTGATCTAAACCAGCTCATTATGTATATAATTCAGCATGCCAACTATTAAACAACTTATTAGAAACACAAGAAAGCCAATCAGAAATGTCACGAAATCCCCCGCTCTTCGGGGATGTCCTCAGCGCCGAGGAACATGTACTAGGGTGTATGTGTGACTCGTTCAGATTCTGAGCTGGAACAAAAGCAAAGAAAACAAAAAATTTTCCGGTATCAATGATCCGTACGGGTGAATAGGATAAAATTGAAAAAGTCATGCGACTCTCTAAAAAAAAAGTTCTATTCATCTATTGTGTATGAAATTTATGGTTTTTTTAGTGTAAATCTAAAAAAAAATTTCCCATTGGTAGCGTTAACGTTATCCATTTAGCGGGAAATCCCTTTTTAAGAGAAAAAATGTATATTCCCTTTTAATTTGCAAGAACGGACGAACAGGGTCAGCTATCCAGCTAACCTAAAAAAAATACCGTTACTATATAGGTGGATCTAATAGTGAAAGATTTCTTACTGGAAAATTCATGGAGTAGAGCCAAAAAAAGTTTGAACTGTACAAGTTATCAATATACAGAAATGAAGTTAAGGGGCTCCGGTGTATAGAGAGGACCTCACTGTTTAAGAAGGAACCATAGAAACGAAGGAACCCCACTATTTTTTTTTTATCTATATGAAAATAGAATTTTAAATTTCCATTTATTAACTTAAATTTGATATATTAATAAAAATTATTAGTTTTTTTGTCTTGTTTCAAGATGCAATGTTGAAAAAAAACAGTGGTCGGGAAGGTTATAGCAGCAAAAGCCATTGGGATTTTTTTTATACATTGGAAAAATACGTTTTGTTATTAATAGACCAGGGGAGGGGGGGAGAAAAGAATAACTCAATGAAAGAAAATCAATTTAGTTATTCATCAAAGTTTCATTTATTCAATGACTAGAGTTAAACGAGGATATATAGCTCGCAGACGTAGAACAAAAATCCGTTTATTGGCATCAACCTTTCGAGGGGCTCATTCAAGACTTACTCGAATCATTGCTCAACAGAAAATAAAAGCTTTAGTTTCGGCTCATAGGGATAGAGATAGGCAAAAGAGAGATTTTCGTCGTTTATGGATCACTAGGATAAACGCAGTAATTCGCGAAAGAGGGGTGTACTATAATTATAGTATATTTCTGCGCGATCTGTATAAGAGACAGTTGCTTCTTAATCGTAAAGTACTTGCACAAATAGCTATATTAAATAGGAACTGTCTTTATATGATTTCAAATGAGATCATACAAAAAGAAGATTGGAAAGAATGCCCCGAAATGATTTAAATGAAATTCCCCGGAGTTTATTCTCCGGGAGTATAGAATCGAAATGAGTCTCATAAAATATGCTAAATATAGATAAAAATAAACAAAAATATTCAAAATCAAAACGATTTTTCCCAATTTTTTTATCTTACATTCATTATAATACAACAATCAAATTGGGAGTTTCGGGGTTTTTTAGAACCAAGACGCAATCCATGTTTGAGTTCAGATTCCTTTTTTGATTCAATTCCATTATTATAATAAAAAGTACATTTTTTATTTATTTTTGGTTCTCAAACTATAAGTTCTATTAGTTGACTCGGTTCTTTCAAATTGTTTCTCATTATTAAGAAAAGGTAACAACGATAAAATACGAGCTTGTTTTATAGCAATAGTAATTAATCGTTGTTGTTTCAAGGTTAATCTATTTACCCGCCTAGATAATATTTTTCCTTGTTCACTAATAAATCGACTAATTAAACTCATGTTTCTATAATCAATTCGATCCCCCGGTTGGATCGGGGGTAAACGCCTCCGAAAAGATCGCTTGGATTTAATAAAAGGTCGCTTGGATTTATCCATAGTTTCTTTAATTTATGTACCGAAAATCCTACTTCTTAATTATAATTTTTTTAGGTCCAGCCGAAATAGGATTTGGTTTGTTTATTTTTCTTTTATTTATAATATATATAAATAGAAAAAAATAGTAAATAATATATACTTAAAATAATTTAGTCTTGTCCCCTTCATTGAAAGGATGATAGCCAGATTTTTTTATTTCTTTATCTCTCCATGAATGGTATGTTTGTAACAATAGGAACAGAATTTTCGTAATTCTAACCGACTAGGTGTATTGTGTCGATTCTTTTGAGTAATATATCGGGAAACGCCCCTGGATTCCTTATTAACACTTTTTCGAACACAACTATTACATTCCAAAATAACTTTAACTCGGACATCTTTCCCCTTAGCCATGAACCTCCTTTTTATTTTTGGGATTTTTGATTCAAACAATTTTTCTATTTTTTTTTTTCAATCCGAAGTGAAGAAGAAAGGAAAATATAGATGTTGCTAATTCTAAAGAGTAATAAAATAGTATAAAAATTAACAATATAGTACGTAATCAAATTCAAAAAGTTTCTAACTAAATGTCTACTCACATTATTTAAGTATCTTGTATAATATATAATACTCTTATGCTAAATCCACTTTTTTATTTCCGTTCTCTACCTTTTCTTCTTTAATTGCCCTTTTTTTTTTTTTTTGGCAATTAAAGAAGAAAAAGGGGGGGTATTAGTCACAGAAAATCTATTCTATCTCTAACCCCCATTAAAACCTTCCCGTGTTAATAACTAGAATGAAAAAAAGGGGAATGTCAACGCATCTGGGAAAAAACGATTGATTTCTATTAATAGACCGGCTAAAGACCCAAACCATAGAGTACTTAGTACCGGTGCTACGGAAAGATATGTTTTTAGATCTCGCATGGAAAAACCTCCTTCTTAATTTATGTAATGTATAAAATAAAGGTAATACATATCTAATCTATGAACAGATGTATATATAGATAGTCAAGGATTACTTGGGTTTGTAAAGGAAATGCCTAAGCTAAAAAAATGGACAAAGATAAGATATTTCTTAAGAATAAAGAAAAATAATAGTATAAACTTCCTACGAAACGGAGCATTCACGAAAAGTCTTTTCTTTTTTTAAGTTTATGACAAGTTTTTTTCATATACATAAATAGATAAAAGCTTTTATATGATATGAGACCAAAAAGAAGAAATAGCAATATAAATCATGTCATTTTAGAGTCAAAAATATAAATAAGGATGTGGAAAACAAGACAAGGATTCTTTACAATTAGACTATTGTAACCAATTGAACTGAAAGGGATGTAGCGCAGCTTGGTAGCGCGTTTGTTTTGGGTACAAAATGTCACAGGTTCAAATCCTGTCATCCCTACCTAATTACTTTGACTCTACGAAGTAAGGAGGAATTTGTTGAAATTGAGTAAAATTAGACATAAGGAATCCCTCATTTTTTTATGATACTAGATCTAATCGGTATCGTATGCATACAGGATGTAGATAGAGTTTTGGGTTACAAAAAACGACAGTCTTATCCATTTTTTGTGATAAGAAAGCGCTCTTAGTTCAGTTTGGTAGAACGCGGGTCTCCAAAACCCGATGTCGTAGGTTCAAATCCTACAGAGCGTGCTTCCATTCTTGCTAGGTCGAAGTTAATTCACGAATTAAACTCAAATAAATAAAAAAGAATCTAAAACCGACCCCCTTATCTCCACTCCACAAGAGAAATGAATTAATTTAATCAAAAGTCCAACTGATCACCACGTCTGTATTGTAAATATGCAGTTACAAATAATCCAGCCAAAGTAATAGGAATTAGGCCTAAAACGATTCCAAATAGAAAAACTTCAATCATTTCAATTCGTTTGAAAAAAAAAGTAAAGGTAATATCTATCCCTAAATATTAATAGGAATTGCCCAGGAATCCCAATAACCAAAAAATTTAAATTGCCACCTCTAAAAGAATCTGATATAAGGATTTCTTGAGTTGTTCATTCAATTAATTTCAAATAAGTCGTATCTTGTTCAGACCTATAAATAGAACGGAAGTTATAGTTAAAGCCGCCAGTAAAAAACCGAAATAACTTGTTAGAGTAGGCATGAGGGAGCTAAATGGAATGTTCTTTTTATTCATGTGTTTATATAATAAAGCACTTACCTAAGTTTCAATTTCGAAAGGTTTGAGGAAAAATAAACAAAAATTAATAGTTAAATTTTAAG